CCATAATCCATTTTTTCTTCGGAGAATCCCCTTCAACTATTCGTGTATGTCAAATAAAAAAAGACTCTAATTTTGTTAAGTGTTAAGTTGAAGGGAAATATCCAAATACATGTCTTATTATTTTTAATAATCCATATTTGTAGCAATGAAATACTTTTGTTCCTCCCCAAAATGATAAATGATTGATTACAAATATCTATGATCCATATATATTCTCTATAAAGGACCGGAAATGCCTTGCTTACGTATCATTGGAAAGTGCATTAACATAAATACAGCAGTAAGAAGAGGTAATACAAAAGTATGTAAACTATAAAAACGAGTCAAGGTAGATTGTCCTACACTAGCACTTCCGCGTAATAACTCCACCAAAGACGATCCTATTACAGGAATAGCTTCAGGTACCCCTGTTACAATTTTGACTGCCCAATAACCAATTTGGTCCCAAGGTAAGGAATAACCAGTTACACCAAAAGATGCGGTCAATACAGCCAAAACAACACCCGTAACCCAAGTCAATTCGCGAGGTTTTTTAAAACCGCCGGTGAGATACACACGAAATACGTGCAGGATCATCATTAAAACCATCATACTTGCCGACCATCGATGAACTGATCGGATTAACCAACCAAAGTTAGCCTCAGTCATTATATATTGAACAGAAGTAAAAGCCTCAGTAACGGTCGGACGATAATAAAAGGTCATAGCAAACCCCGTTGCTACTTGGACTAAAAAACAAGTAAGTGTAATTCCTCCTAAACAATAGAATATGTTGACATGAGGAGGAACGTATTTACTAGTTATATCATCGGCAATCGCCTGAATTTCAAGACGTTCTTCGAACCAATCATAGACTTTATTGAGATAGGTAAACCAAGGGAACTCCCCCTCTGAGAACCGTATATGAGAATTTCATCTCGTACGGCTCAAACAGAAATACCCCAATACTGGTTGTAACGGAAACGGATATGTTTAATAAAAAGTTTGAAACTTCTTAACTTAATCCTATTATTCCAAATCTTATATGAAGATAAGAAAAATATAGAAATCCGAAAGCTATTCTTTGCGGTTATAATGCCAAAATCTCAAGTCGGCTCACTCGTCTTTATCTTGATCCTTACAGGCCTCTTGAATATTCTATTTACTTCATTTTTTCTTTTATTTATTTTTTTTTTTTTTTTGTATAATGTGACTTTACTGCTGTCTTCTTTATTATTAGTATTGATAAGAATTCTCTTGTTAAGACCCTATGAACAATTAAACAAAACCTCAGATTCATACCAGAACCACGATGATTCAAAAAAACCTTTAATGTCCAAAAATTCCCTGAGTAAGAACTGCTGGATTATCACTTATTCAATAAATGATAGAATGAAAAAAAAATCAAAAGAAACGTTTGTGCTTTGATCAAAATAAAGACAAGCAGTGGCAGTTTGAAAGAATCAAAATATTTTGATTTATTCTAACTTATCTTCTTAGAAAAATTTTTGAAAGTCCGGTTGCGAGGTCGAAATATTAAGTATGAATCATAGTTCTAATACTTTAAAATCCATTTTCTATATTCCGTGCTCCAGATACTAGAAAAATATCTGACGGGGTAAAACCATCTCTATCAAGATGACAGATCCTTTTTTCGTTCTGTATTTTCAATAAGATCAATTCTAACAAGTCGCACACTCATATTCCGGAAATACAGAAACAACGAAATTCCACGGTCGAACTACCAAATTCAAAATGGAATGGGCTAAAAATCAAAGACCTAAATGCGTAACTTTCTTTTTTATTATATTAAATTAAAAAAAGCTAGTTAGTCGGTTCTTGTGAATCTAATTCATAGAAATTCCGTCCAGTAAAATGGACGAATTATAAATCTCTAAAATAATAGATAGAAATATCGCAAATAGAGCCATTGCAACACCCATCAAAGGAGTAGTTCCCCATCCCGGAGCTACTTTACCATATTCTGAATTCAACGGTTTCAATAAATCCCCTACAGCAGTTCGTCTTGGACCAGATCTAGAACTACCCTCAACGGTTTGTGTAGCCATAAATCCTATTTTTTTTTTATTCATTGAGATCTGTTGACTTTGTATACCATTCCATTGTAAATATAGGATTTTATCCTATAGATCCATTGTGGTCTTGAAATTTTATAAGAATGGAAACAGCAACCCTAGTTGCTATCTCTATATCTGGTTTACTTGTAAGTTTTACTGGGTATGCCTTATATACTGCTTTTGGGCAACCCTCTCAACAACTAAGAGATCCATTCGAAGAACATGGGGACTAGTTGAAGTAATGAGCTCCCAATATACCAATATTGGGGCTCATTACTTCAATTGAGATAATGAAAAATCATTTCGTCTTTTTAGTTGGAACTTTAGGGGGTTCTCTAAAAAAGATAGCGAAAAAAATTATTCCTAAAGTCGAGACTAAGAGGAATGTATAAACCAATGCTTCCATAGATTTCATCGTGGTTTACAATTATAGCTTTCATACC